TTTGAAGACGCAGTACTAATTAGCGAACGTCTGGTCTATGAAGATATTTATACTTCTTTTCACATCCGGAAATATGAAATTCAGACTCATGTAACAAGCCAAGGTCCTGAAAGAATCACTAAGGATATTCCGCATTTAGAGGCTCGTTTACTCCGAAATTTAGACAGAAATGGAATTGTGATGCTGGGATCTTGGATAGAAACAGGTGATATCTTAGTAGGTAAATTAACACCTCAGACAGCGAGCGAATCTTCATATGCCCCGGAGGATAGATTATTACGAGCTATACTTGGAATTCAGGTATCCACTTCAAAAGAAACTTCTCTCAGACTACCTATAGGGGGAAGGGGTCGAGTTATTGATGTTAGATGGATCCATAGAAAAGGGGTTTCCAATTCTAATCCAGAAAAGATTCGTGTATATATTTCACAGAAACGTGAAATCAAAGTAGGTGATAAAGTAGCTGGAAGGCATGGGAATAAGGGTATAATTTCTAAGATCTTGTCTAGACAAGATATGCCCTATTTGCAAGATGGAACGCCCGTTGATATGGTATTCAATCCATTAGGAGTCCCCTCACGAATGAATGTGGGACAGATATTTGAATGTTCGCTCGGGTTAGCGGGGGATCTGCTAAAGAAACATTATAGAATAGGGCCCTTTGATGAGAGATATGAGCAAGAGGCCTCAAGAAAACTAGTGTTTTCTGAATTATATGAAGCCAGTAAGCAAACAAAAAATCCATGGGTATTTGAACCCGAATATCCGGGAAAAAGCAGAATCTTTGATGGAAGAACAGGAGATCTTTTTGAACAACCTGTTCTAATAGGAAAGTCCTATATCCTAAAATTAATTCATCAAGTTGATGATAAAATCCATGGACGTTCCAGTGGGCATTACGCACTTGTTACACAACAACCCCTTAGAGGGAGGGCCAAGCAAGGGGGACAAAGAGTAGGAGAAATGGAAGTTTGGGCTCTAGAGGGATTTGGTGTTGCTCATATTTTACAAGAGATGCTTACTTATAAATCTGATCATATTAGAGCTCGTCAAGAAGTACTTGGTGCTACGATTATTGGATCAACAGTACCTAACCCAGAGGGTGCTCCAGAATCTTTTCGATTGCTCGTTCGAGAACTACGATCTTTGGCCCTGGAACTGAATCATTTCCTTGTATCTGAAAAGAACTTCCAGATGAATAGGAAGGAAGCTTGATCTCAATGAATCAGAATTTCTATTCTATGATCGACCAGTATAAACATCAACAACTTCGAATTGGACCAGTTTCCCCTCAACAAATCAGGGCTTGGGCAAAAAAGATTCTACCCAATGGAGAGATAGTTGGAGAGGTGACAAAACCCTATACTTTTCATTATAAAACTAATAAACCGGAGAAAGATGGATTGTTTTGTGAAAGAATTTCTGGACCCATAAAAAGTGGGATTTGTGCTTGTGGAAATTACCGAGGGATTGGGGCTGAAAAAGAAGACCCGAAATATTGTGAAGAATGCGGGGTGGAATTTGTTGATTCTCGGATACGAAGGTACCAAATGGGATACATCAAACTGACATGTCCAGTGACTCATGTGTGGTATTTGAAACGTCTTCCTAGTTATATTGCGAATATTTTAGATAAGTCCCTTAGGGAATTAGAGGGCCTAGTATATTGCGATGTGTGATTTGATCGAAATTTTCATTTGACAGATTTGGACTGAGAAACTGTCATCCCATTGAATCTTATTGGGATGCCCCCGGCTCTGACATGTATCTTGAGAGGAGGAACATGAAGCTCAGAATTATGGGTGCATTCAAGACTTAAAAATGGAAGAAAAGGGGAATTGATCCATGGTCGATTCCGTAACAGATAATATAGGAATAGTTAGTTATACCTCGTGAAAAAAAGACTTTTTGTGGAATTAGACATTCCATTTTTTTTGAGAAAGAAAATCTCAAGCGCAAGTGAATATGGCATGGTTACGGGAGCTTATCTATCGCATATATGCTTCAAGGGATATCATGGCACATAACCATCGAGGTGAGTAGAGACCTAAAAAAGATCGAATGGAACAATACAATATATAGACAAAAAAATCCTTTACGAGTCCCACAATATTCCTTTCAGGGGATTCATAATTTGAGGGGAAGTAGACTACTCAATAACTTCACATTTCCTTTTTTTCGTAAACAACATAAAAAAAGGAAAAAGGGTTAGAGTGAAAAAAAAAAAAAAAAAGATAAGAATGAATCAATGAAAGGCTGGTCCTTATTGGGAACTTGAGTAAAGAGTAGCTTTTTGTAGGGTTTTCTCGAACAAAGTTTAAAAAGAAGAAGAACCCCTTTCTTTATTGGGTGTAACTACTTGAGCCGGATGAGAGGAAACCTTCACGTCCGATTGTGAGGGGGGGAATCCAATACTATAGGAACCTATCTCAATTTTTCTTTTGCTAGGTCCATAGCTAAAAAACCTACTTTCTTACGATTACGAGGTTCATTCGAATAT